ATCAATACGTTCTAAGAATAAATATTGGAAGATCAATCTCATCGATCTTGTAAGTATCATACCAAATCCCATCAATCGAATCATTTTTTCGAGAAATACGAGACATCTAAGTCGTACAAGTAAAGAGATCTATTCATTGATAAGAAAAAGAAAAAACGGTGATTGGATTGATGAGAAAATCGAATTCTGGGTCGCGAACAGTGATTCGATTGATGATGAAGAAAGAGAATTCTTGGTTCAGTTCTCCACCTTAACGACAGAAAAAGGGATTGATCAAATTCTATTGAGTCTGACTCATAGTGATCATTTATCAAAGAATGACTCTGGTTATCAAATGATTGAACAACCGGGATCAATTTCCTTACGATACTTAGTTGACATTCATCAAAAGGATCTAATAAATTATGAGTTCAATAGATCCTGTTTAGCAGAAAGACGGATATTCCTTGCTCATTATCAGACAATCACTTATTCACAAACCTCGTGTGGGGCTAATAGTTTTCATTCCCCATCTCCTCATGGAAAACCCTTTTCGCTCCGCTTAGCCCTATCCCCTTCTAGAGGTATTTTAGTGATAGGTTCTATAGGAACTGGACGATCCTGTTTGGTCAAATACCTAGCGACAAACTCCTATGTTCCTTTCATTACGGTATTTCCGAACAAGTTCCTGGACGACAAGCTTAAAGGTTATCTTATTGATGATATCGATATTTATGATAGTGACGATATTGATGATAGTGACGATATTGGTGGTAGTGATGGTATTGATGATGACCTTGATATTGATATGGAGCTGCTAACTATGACGAATGTGCTAACTATGTCTATGACGCCGAAAATAGACCGATTTGAGATCACCCTTCAATTCGAATTAGCAAAAGCAATGTCTCCTTGCATAATATGGATTCCAAACATTCATGATCTGCATGTGAATGAGTCGAATTACTTATCCCTCGGTCTATTAGAGAACTATCTCTCCAGTGAAAGATGTTCCACTGGAAAGATTCTTGTTATTGCTTCGACTCATATTCCCCAAAAAGTGGATCCCGCTCTAATAGCTCCGAATAAATTAAATACATGCATTAAGATACGAAGGCTTCTTCTTCCACAACAACGAAAGCACTTTTTCATTCTTTCATATACTAGGGGATTTCACTTGGAAAAGAAGATGTTCCATACTACTGGATTCGGGTCCATAACCATGGGTTCCGATGCACGAGATCTTGTAGCACTTATCAATGAGGCCCTATCAATTAGTATTACACAGAAGAAATCCATTATAGAAACTAATACAATTAGATCAGCTCTTCATAGAAAAACTTGGCATTTTCGATCCCAGATAAGATCAGTTCAGGATCATGGGATCCTTTTCTATCAGATAGGAAGGGCTGTTGCACAAAATGTACTTCTAAGTAATTGCCCCATAGATCCTATATCTATCTATATGAAGAAGAAATCATGTAAGGGAGGGGATTCTTATTTGTACAAATGGTACTTCGAACTTGGAACGAGCATGAAGAAATTAACGATACTTCTTTATCTTTTGAGTTGTTCTGCCGGATCGGTCGCTCAAGATCTTTGGTCTTCATCCAGACCCGATGAAAAAAATTGGATCACTTCTTATGGATTCGTTGAGAATGATTCTGATCTAGTTCATGGCCTATTACTATTATTACTATTAGAAGTAGAAGTAGAAGGCGCTCTGGCTCTGGCGGGATCCTCACGGACAGAAAAAGATTGCAGTCAGTTTGATAATAATCGAGTGACATTGCTTCTTCGTTCCGAACCAAGGAATCAGTTAGATATGATGCAAAATGGATCTTGTTCTATCGTTGATCAGAGATTTCTATATGAAAAATACGAATCGGAGTTTGAAGAAGGGGCCCTCGATCCGCAACAGATAGAGGAGGATTTATTCAATCACATAGTTTGGGCTCCTAGAATATGGCGCCCTTATGGCAATCTATTTGATTGTATCGAAAGGCCCACTGAATTGGGATTTCCCTATTGGGCTGGGTCATTTCGGGGCAAACGGATCATTTATCATAAAGAGGATGAGCTTCAAGAGAATGATTCGGAGTTCTTGCAGAGTGGAACCATGCAGTACCAGACACGAGATAGATCTTCCAAAGAACAAGGCTTTTTTCGAACAAGCCAATTCATTTGGGACCCTGCGGATCCATTCCTTTCCCTATTCAAAGATCAGCCCTTTGTCTCTGTGTTTTCACGTCGAGAATTCTTTGCAGATGAGGAGATGTCAAAGGGGCTTATTGCTTCCCAAACAAATCCTCCTACATCTATATATAAACGCTGGTTCATAAAGAATACGCAAGAAAAGCACTTCGAATTGTTGATTCATCGCCAGAGATGGTTTAGAACCAATAGTTCATTATCTAATGGATCTTTCCGTTCTAATACTCTATCCGAGAGTTATCAGTATTTATCAAATCTGTTCCTATCTAACGGAACACTATTGGATCAAATGACAAAGACATTGTTG